TACTATAACTAGTTATTTCGGTTTTCTACTAGCAGCTTTAACTATAACCTCAGTTCTATTTATTGGTTTAAGCAAAATACGACTTATTTGAAATTAATTGAATGAAGATTTTTTTATAAAAAAAAATTTCGGTAGTATTTCATATGTTCGATAGTTCCGTACCGTGTTAATTACCCAATTTTGCTCATTGAGATTCATCGGCAATACAGATTAAGAGCTCGGAATAGATAGTACCTCTCTTTTTTCCCTTTCAAAAATGAAAACAAAAGAAAATTGAAATGATTGAAGTTTTTTTATTTGGAATCGTCTTAGGTCTAATTCCTATTACTTTGGCTGGATTATTCGTAACTGCTTATTTACAATACAGACGTGGTGATCAGTTGGACTTTTGATTAATTAACATCTCTTTTTTTTTTTACTGACCTCCTTCTTGCTTTCATATGCGGGAGGTCTAATTCAGATTGCTGCTCAATGATTTGCGAACAGTGGAATTTTGACACAATCTAATAAACAAGAGGGATTTCACGCTCTGTAGGATTTGAACCTACGACATTGGGTTTTGGAGACCCACGTTCTACCGAACTGAACTAAGAGCGTTTTTCTTGTTTTTTCTAAAAAACGAAAAGGCTAGAAAGAGGACATTCTTTAACCCGAATCCATTTTGTACATATATACTATATCATAGTATATCATAAATTTCAGAATTATATGTATGTCCAATTTTATTAAAAAAAGATAGATCTAAAAAAGATCCCTCGTTACTGCTCAGAAGAGTAGTAATAGGTAGGGATGACAGGATTTGAACCCGTGACATTTTGTACCCAAAACAAACGCGCTACCAAGCTGCGCTACATCCCTTTCAATTGGTTTACAGTGTCATTGTAGAGAATTCCTGTCTTGTTTTCCACATCCTTCTTCTTTTTTATTGGTATATCAAATTCATTTCTTCTTTTTCTTCTCATATCAGATAACAAACATATAATTAAAAAATTACTTTTTTTTACGAAAATTCTCTCAATTTCAATTTGACATAAATAGGCGTTTCCATTTGAAAATGGAATCTATAAGATCGTTCTAGTAGACAATATTTCAATTCTCATTTTCAAAGTGGGGGGGGCGGAAGTTACGTATACAAATACAAGAACTTCTTAACTACATGTACATCCGTAGTTATATATATTACTATATATAATGTAATACAATAAATAAAGAAGAAAGAAGGAGGATTTCAAATGCGAGATCTAAAAACATATCTTTCCGTAGCACCGGTACTAAGTACTCTATGGTTCGCTTCGTTAGCAGGTTTATTAATAGAGATTAATCGTTTATTTCCAGATGCATTAACATTTCCCTTTTTTTCATTCTAGTTATTAACATCAGAAAGGGGTTAAAAATTTTAGAGATACAATCAACGATCGGGGACTAATCCCCCCCTTTTTTTCGAATTTATTCTAAAAAAATAATTAGAAAAAAGTGGGGGGGGGCGAAAGGTCATAAAAATGAGGGTTCAGGATCCACTTAAATTAGTAATAGAACAAAAAACGTGTTGCTAGGGAAAGAGTAGCCGATGAGATACTTAAAAAAAATACTCTACAAAGATTTTCCGTTTTCACAAAATCATTGTCTTGCTTATTATTTGATTTTGATTTAATTACTAATTAATATTCATTGCAACGAAATATTTCAAAATTTTTTTTAGTTAACAGCTTCTATTTTTTTGGTTCTTGTTCTTTCTGGATCCTAAAAATAAAATAGAAGATTGGGGTGAATCATAAATCCAAAGGAGGTTTCATGGCCAAGGGTAAAGATGTTCGAGTAACAATTATTTTGGAATGTACCAGTTGTGTTCGAAATGATATTAAGAAAGAATCAGCGGGAATTTCCAGATATATTACTCAAAAGAATCGGCATAACACCCCTAGTCGATTGGAATTGAGAAAATTCTGTCCCTATTGTTATAAACATACAATTCACGGGGAAATCAAGAAATAGATCAAATTGAGTGCTTGTATGTCACCTTTTATTTTAAGAACAGGAATAATGCTAGTATCTATATATTATTACATATATATAAATATAAACAAATAAATCAATAGAAAGAAATCTAATCCTATATTCTTAATTCTATATAGAAACTCTATCCTATATAGAAATAAAAATCGTTTTTATTTTGATCCGATCAAAATAGGATTTTCGAGATTAGGATTTTATTTTATAGAGATAAGGAATAAAAAAATTATGAATAAATCTAAGCGGCTTTTTACTAAATCCAAGCGATCTTTTCGTAGGCGTTTGCCCCCGATCCAATCGGGGGATCGAATTGATTATAGAAACATGAGTTTAATTAGTCGATTTATTAGTGAACAAGGAAAAATATTATCTAGACGGGTGAATAGAGTGACTTTAAAACAACAACGATTAATCACTATTGCTATAAAACAAGCTCGAATTTTATCTTTGTTACCTTTTCTTAATAATCAGAAACAATTTGAAAGAAGTGAGTCGACCCCTAGAACTACTAGCCTTAGAACCAGAAAAAAATAGACTTATTCTTCAATTCAATAACAATTCCAATCTGAAGGAATTTAAAAAGAGATTAACATTTTATTCGAAAAATCCAATCAAGAATCAAAATTTGATTGTTATGTCTGTGTCTGTCAGAAAAAAAAAAAGAAAAGAATTGTCGAAAAGAAAAAGAATAACTCTTTTTTTAGCGACTATATACTCTCGCTTTGTTTTGACGACTTTTTTATAATACTAATTTCTACTCTACCTTCCCCGAGCTCATTCTCCTTAGAACTCTATTTCAAATATTTTAGTGGATTTCTTCCAATCCCCTTATTCTTTTATCTCATTCGAAATCGTATAAAGACAACTCCTATTTAATAGAGCTATTTGTGCAAGTATTTTCCGATTAAGAAGTAATTGATTTTTGTACAGATTGTGTATGAATCGGTTATAACTATAGAATACCCCCATTTCGTGAATTACGGCATTTATTCGAGTGATCCATAAACGGCGAAAATCTCTTTTTCTTTTACCCCTATCCCGATGAGCCGAAACTAAAGCTCTTATTCTCTGTTGAGTCATAGTTCGTGTAAGTCGTGAATGAGCCCCTCGAAAGCTTGATGCAAATAAACGAAGTTTTGTTCTACGCCTCCGAGCTATATATCCGCGTTTAATTCTAGTCATTGAATAAATCAAACTTTGATGAATAACTAATTCTTTTTTTAGTTATTCTTTTCCCCTTTACTAGTCTATTAATAACCAAACGAATTATTCCAATGTATAAAAAAAAATTCCAATGGCTTTTGCTACTCTAACCTTCCCCACCACTATTTTTTGCTAGGTATTTTCCTTTGCTTTGAAAGGATAAATTGCCCTTGATATAAAAAAAATAGAATAACTACAAAAAGTAGTAAATAGAAATGGATAAATAGTGGGTTCCATCGTTTCTATGGTTACTTCTAAAACGGTGAGGTCCTCTCTATACACCGGAGCTCCTTCTTTAAATTAATCAATACTATTGGTAACTTGTACAATTCACATTCTTTGGCTCTACCCCATCAATATTCCAGTAATAGGTCTTTCACAATGAGATCCACTTTATACAGTAACGGTATTTCATTTGTAAAATTGATTTGGTCGTTTACCCTGTTAGTCCGTTCTTTTATTTCAAGAGTGGATTTAATAAAAAATGGAATTTCCCCCGCTTAATGGATAACCATTTGTTATCATTGGGGGTTTTCTAAAAAATGGAGTTGATTGGATTTGCACCAATGTAAACCATAAGTTTCAGACACAATAGAAGATATGAACGATCTATCTTTTTTAAATAATGAATGGAGTTCCTCAATTCTATTTTATTCACAGGTACTGATCCTTGATATTTCAAAAAGAATTTCCTTTTTGTGTCTCAGTCTATGATCTAAACGAGTCGCACATACACCCGAGTACATGTTCCTCGTCGCTGAGGGCATCCCCGAAGCGCTGGGGATTTCGTGACATTTCGGATTGGCTGTCTTGTATTTCTAATAAGTTGTTTAATGGTTGGCATACGGAATCATATAAATAATGGGCTGGTTTAGATTAGTTCTAACCGGCTAATTCTGAATTACTTCTCTTCAAGATTCTCTTCAATATATTTTTTTTTATATTGAAGAGAATATGAAACTAAACCTTTAATCTAAAAAGATATAAAATTAGAAATTGTAGATTTGCATGAAATCGCTTCTATTTTTTATTGAACCGCGACAAGATCAACAATTCCATGAGCTTGGGCTTCTGTTGCTGACATAAAAACATCCCTTTCCATGTCTTCGGATACAACCCATATAGGTTTGCCCGTTCTTTGTACATAAACCCTTGTGATAGTTTCGCGAAGTTTTAGTAGTTCTTCCGCTTCCAAGATAAATTCTCCCGTTTGTGCCTCATAAAACGAACTAGCGGGTTGATGGATCATTACCCTGATGATATAATAGAAAATTTTCTTCTATTTCGCAGAATGAGGCGCGATAACCAAAAAAACAGAGAAAATTGAATAACCGTACAGGCTTTTTTTGTGCATTGCATACGGCTCCACAATGGAATTTACTTTTTTGACCTTTCCTTTTGGCGAAAGAAAACAAAATATAGGTTGTATTATACGCAGATCCAGAAATCATCCAATTACCATCCTTCTTTTTTGTAGGAGTTAAAAAAATACTATGATGGTTCCGTTGCTTTATATATCATTTTTTTGCTTCGTCTATGATTCAGCAATCCCAAAGTGTCTTTTTTTTTTTTTTTTTTTAATAAGCTTCCGGTGTGAAAACAAAGTTTGTGACGCTGAGATGTGCCCGAATAGGTAAGATATCATTTTGAAATACCCCTTCCTTATCTCATACTACTCTTTCAATATATAATCTAATTTTTTTTAATCTAAAAAATTTCATATCGAATTCGAAGTGCCATGCTATTATTACTTAACTAATTCATATTTTCGATGGCGAAGGCATAGTATTTTTTTCTCGAAAATAAAAAAACTCATTGGCGCCAAGCGTGAGGGAATGCTATACGTTTGGTAATTGCTCCTCCGACTAGGATAAAGGATGCTATTGAAGCGGCCAATCCCATGCATATTGTCTGTACATCGGGTCGCACAAATTGCATAGTATCATAAATAGCCATTCCAGATATTACCCATCCACCAGGAGAGTTTATAAACAAATAAAGATCTTTGGTATCCTTTTCTATACTGAGATATATCATAAGACTAATAAGTTGATTCGAGATTTCGGTATCAACCTCTTGGCCTAAAAAAAATAATCTTTCTCGATAAAGTCGGTTGATTAGGATAAAATTTTATTCCTTAGGAGCCGTACAGGCACCTTTTGATGCATACGGTTCAACAAAAATTGTGAAAAAATCAATGTGTCGATTCCAACCCCCCCTTTTTTTCATAGAAGGTTTTTCTTTCTAACTTATAACGGAAGGACTTGCTCCCAAAAGTAAAAGAAAAAATCTGTTTTGGCCCCTTTTATTAGATATTATAATCCTATAATAAAACGATTGATTAAGCCTGTCAGACTAACTTGATTCGTTGATATTTTTTTTTCATCGAGATTCAGTTGAAGTGGCGATGGTTTTTTCTTGTTCCTGAACGGGCTTCTTCCTTTTTTTTATTCCATTTTTTAGGTTTATGCTCTACCCCGAGTAAAAGGAAAAATTTGCCCGATTTTTATTTGCACATATAGGACAAATGAACCAAATACCGCATCTTTTTTTACTACTCCTTCTTTTTTTTTCAATTCATTTCTTTCACATGTCTTCTGTCAACTAGTCAACAAATTTTGAATTATATTATTTGATTTGAGCAACAGTATGTTTTAGATCATCCTGTTTCAATTTTTTTGTTTTTTTTATAGAATTTTTTATCATAATTTTGCATATTATATAAGTAGTAATTATCAAAATATTATATATTAATTATCAATTGGGTTTTTACTAAACGGAGCCTGGATACTTCATTTTATTAGTCCGATCACGTAAACCATAAAAAAATTTTGATAATCTAATATCAATCTAAATACTCCCTGCATTTAATTCCACTTTATTTTTTGCGCTTCGCGTTACAAATTTTTGATAATTCAATCAATCTTTTTGGGCGAAACAGAGGATATCTCGATCGAGGGAGAAAATGGGGAAATCCCATATAGCCCAATATATCTGACAAGTCGCACTATATGTCAACCCAAGATGTATCTCCTTCTCCAGGACTTCGAAAAGGTACTTTTGGAACGCCAATAGGCATGAAATGAAAAAAAAAGAGAATGAAGTTCTCTATTTCACTTTGATGTGGAAACGTAAGACTGGGGGTTTCTTTTTTTAATACTATTATCCTTTTTTCCTACTTTATTAATCATATTTAAATTAATTATATTTAATACATAAGTTGAATAAGCTAAAATAAAATATAAAATAAAAGTAAAGGAAATTTTTTACGAACGGGCTTCTGAATGATGAACAACAATAGCTATCTTGGTTCATATAAAATAGGATTCACCCCCATTGCGTATTGGTACTTATCGGATATAGAATAGATCCGCTTCCCTTTTTTCTTATGAATCGAATTGTTCCATTATTACTAACAGAATAGAACAAATATTAATCCTTTCTACGAAATAAGTACCTAAAAAAGGGGGGGTCCATAGCATAGTTTTTTCCAATGCAATAAAGTTACATAGTGTCTATTTTTCGTTGATAAAGGGGTATTTCCATGGGTTTGCCTTGGTATCGTGTTCATACTGTTGTATTGAATGATCCCGGTCGTTTGCTTTCTGTTCATATAATGCATACTGCTCTGGTTGCTGGTTGGGCCGGTTCGATGGCTCTATATGAATTAGCAGTTTTTGATCCCTCCGACCCTGTTCTTGATCCAATGTGGAGACAAGGTATGTTCGTTATACCTTTCATGACTCGTTTAGGAATAACCAATTCGTGGGGCGGTTGGAATATTACAGGAGGGACTATAACGAATCCGGGTCTTTGGAGTTACGAAGGGGTAGCCGGAGCACATATCGTGTTTTCTGGCTTGTGCTTCTTGGCAGCTATTTGGCATTGGGTATATTGGGATCTAGAAATTTTTTGTGATGAACGTACAGGAAAACCTTCTTTGGATTTACCCAAGATTTTTGGAATTCATTTATTTCTTTCAGGAGTGGCTTGCTTTGGTTTTGGCGCATTTCATGTAACAGGATTATATGGTCCTGGAATATGGGTATCCGACCCTTATGGACTAACCGGAAAGGTCCAACCCGTAAACCCGGCGTGGGGCGTGGAGGGTTTTGACCCTTTTGTTCCGGGAGGAATAGCCTCTCATCATATTGCAGCAGGGACGTTGGGTATATTAGCGGGCCTATTCCATCTTAGTGTTCGTCCGCCTCAACGTCTATACAAAGGATTACGTATGGGCAATATTGAAACCGTCCTTTCCAGTAGTATTGCTGCAGTCTTTTTTGCAGCTTTTGTTGTTGCTGGAACTATGTGGTATGGTTCTGCAACTACTCCCATCGAATTATTTGGTCCTACTCGTTATCAATGGGATCAGGGATACTTTCAACAAGAAATATATCGAAGAGTTAGTGCTGGACTGGCTGAAAATCAAAGTTTATCAGAAGCTTGGTCTAAAATTCCGGAAAAATTAGCTTTTTATGATTATATTGGTAATAATCCAGCAAAAGGGGGGTTATTCCGAGCGGGTTCAATGGACAATGGGGATGGAATAGCTGTTGGATGGTTAGGACATCCCGTCTTTAGAAATAAAGAAGGGCGTGAACTTTTTGTACGTCGTATGCCTACTTTTTTTGAAACATTTCCGGTTGTTTTGGTAGACGGAGACGGAATTGTTAGAGCCGACGTCCCTTTTAGAAGGGCAGAATCAAAATATAGTGTCGAACAAGTAGGTGTAACTGTTGAGTTTTATGGTGGTGAACTCAATGGAGTGAGTTATAGTGATCCCGCAACTGTGAAAAAATATGCTAGACGGGCTCAATTGGGTGAGATTTTTGAATTAGATCGTGCTACTTTGAAATCCGATGGTGTTTTTCGTAGCAGTCCAAGAGGTTGGTTTACTTTTGGACATGCTTCCTTTGCTCTACTTTTCTTCTTTGGACACATTTGGCATGGTGCTAGAACCCTCTTCAGAGATGTTTTTGCTGGTATTGATCCAGATTTGGATGCTCAAGTGGAATTTGGGGCATTCCAAAAACTTGGAGATCCAACTACAAAAAGACAAACAATCTGATGCAACATTTCTTTTTTTCTTCTAGTTTCTGTTTGCGATTTTATTTAATAGGTAGGGTACTGCAGGAATCTTTATTTAAACCGCTGCCGTTTCTTTGACTCTTTTTCTTTTTTTCTTTATCCAGAGGGATACTCCCAAGTAAACAAAACAGGTATGAAAGCTATAATTGTAAACCACGATCAAATTTATGGAAGCATTGGTTTATACATTTCTCTTAGTATCCACTTTAGGGATAATTTTTTTCGCTATTTTTTTTCGGGAACCACCTAAAATTTCAACTAAAAAATGAAATAATTTTTCATTATCTTCATTGACGTAATCAGCCTCCAAATATTTGGAGGCTGATTACGTCAACTAGTCCCCGTGTTCCTCGAATGGATCTCTTAGTTGTTGAGAGGGTTGCCCAAAGGCAGTATATAGAGCATACCCAGTAAAACTTACAAGTAACCCAGATATAAAGATGGCGACTAGGGTTGCTGTTTCCATTATTATAGAATTGAAAGACCACAATGGATCTATGCTAAGATCGTTTATTTACAACGGAATGGTATACAAAGTCAACAGATCGTAATGAATACAAAATAAGATTTATGGCTACACAAACTGTTGAGGATAGTTCTAGATCTGGTCCAAGAAGCACTACTGTAGGGAAGTTATTGAAACCATTGAATTCCGAATATGGTAAAGTAGCTCCTGGATGGGGAACTACCCCTTTGATGGGTGTTGCAATGGCTCTATTTGCGGTATTCTTATCTATTATTTTGGAGATTTATAATTCTTCTGTTCTACTGGATGGAATTTCAGTGAATTAGACTGAGAAGAATCTGGAAGCCCCAGCTTTTAGCTGAATACAAAAAAGTAAAGTATGTAGGTCTAAAAATTTTAGCCTATTCTCCTTTGGTAGTTCGACCGCGAAATTTTTTTTCTGCATTGTATATTTCCGGAATATGAGTGTGTGACTTGTTAGAATTGACCCTATGGATAGTACAGAGAATGGGATCTGTCATCTTTATCAAGATGGTTTTACTTCGTCGGATATTCATTCGAGTATCCGGAGCACGAAATAGATCAAATAGATCACAAAGTATTCGAACTATGATTCATACTTAATATTCAGACCTCGTAGCCGGACTTCTTTCCGTTCTATCTTATAAACTTTAATAAATCAAAATATTTTTCTGCTTTTAAACTCGTATTTGGATCAAAGGACAAGCGCTTCTTTGTATTTTATGTTTTTAGTCATTATAGCTATTTTTTTGATTGAATAAGTGATGATCCAATGGTTCTCACTCAGTGAATTTTGGACTTTGAAGGTTTCATTGAATTATCGTGGTTCTCGTATGAATCTGAGGTTTCAATTGATTAGTTACGTAGGGTCTTAACAAGATAATTCCTATCAATAATAAAGAAAACAAGAAGAAATCCCCATTCCCCGTTCCATACAAATAACAAATAAAAAGGCAATAAAGATAGGTAATCTAGAAGATTCAAGAGGCCTGTAACGATCAACACAACATAAAGACGAATGAGCTGACTTGATTTTTTGGCATTTAACCACAAAGAAGAGCTTTCGCATTTTGACTCTTTCATATCTTTTAATAATATTGAATGAGAGAGAAGTTTAAAACTTTATATTCCATATCCGTTTCAATCAGTATGTGGTTCTTTTTTTTGTTTGAGCTGTACGAGATGAAATTCTCATATACAGTTCTTGGA